AATTTTAATATAAAAGTTTGGTACTGTTTGGTGGACATAGTAAAAATGTGTGTAATTTGTATGTAAGTATTTTAATGTTATTGAAGTGATTTTTTAGTGATTTTAATATAAAAGTTTGGTACTGTTTGGTGGACATAGTAAAAATGTGTGTAATTTGTCTGTAAGTATTTTAATGTTATTGAAGTGATTTTTTAGTGATTTTAATATAAAAGTTTGGTATTGTTTGGTGGACATAGTAAAAATGTGTGTAATTTGTCTGTAAGTATTTTAATGTTATTGAAGTGATTTTTTAGTGATTTTAATATAAAAGTTTGGTACTGTTTGGTGGACATAGTAAAAATGTGTGTAATTTGTCTGTAAGTATTTTAATGTTATTGAAGTGATTTTTTAGTGATTTTAATATAAAAGTTTGGTATTGTTTGGTGGACATAGTAAAAATGTGTGTAATTTGTCTGTAAGTATTTTAATGTTATTGAAGTGATTTTTTAGTGATTTTAATATAAAAGTTTGGTACTGTTTGGTGGACATAGTAAAAATGTGTGTAATTTGTATGTAAGTATTTTAATGTTATTGAAGTGATTTTTTAGTGATTTTAATATAAAAGTTTGGTACTGTTTGGTGGACATAGTAAAAATGTGTGTAATTTGTCTGTAAGTATTTTAATGTTATTGAAGTGATTTTTTAGTGATTTTAATATAAAAGTTTGGTACTGTTTGGTGGACATAGTAAAAATGTGTGTAATTTGTCTGTAAGTATTTTAATGTTATTGAAGTGATTTTTTAGTGATTTTAATATAAAAGTTTGGTATTGTTTGGTGGACATAGTAAAAATGTGTGTAATTTGTCTGTAAGTATTTTAATGTTATTGAAGTGATTTTTTAGTGATTTTAATATAAAAGTTTGGTACTGTTTGGTGGACATAGTAAAAATGTGTGTAATTTGTCTGTAAGTATTTTAATGTTATTGAAGTGATTTTTTAGTGATTTTAATATAAAAGTTTGGTATTGTTTGGTGGACATAGTAAAAATGTGTGTAATTTGTCTGTAAGTATTTTAATGTTGTTGAAGGACTTCTTATGCATTTTGCGAGCCCCGATCATGGGGATTCGTTAAAAGTTTTGTACTATTGGGACGGGCTGAGGAATTATGAAATATGTCTAACAAGCATTAAGAGTATATCCGTACGGAGGAATATGAGGGACCAAGCAGGTGCTCAACCTTGACTAGATTGCCTACCCCCCTTCCCCAGGTAAGCATATATGGTTGTCAGGTGAAAGGTACAGAAAATAAGAGCTACCAGTGGTTGACTAGCAAAGTGATCAGATCAAGGGACGAAAGTACTTAAATAAAGGGTGCGACCAAAGGTCTTGGAAAGAGCAAGTAGGGAGGGATGGTTCCGGGCCGTTGAAATGGACTTGAAGGTGTAACCAGTGGTCTTGGAAAGTACAGTAGGGAGGGGTTACATTATATGGACGTGAAAAGCAGGACTGTTAGCATGTATGAAAGGATAGAGGATTTCACGGGAAGGGCAGAATTAAGGGACACAATTAGGAACAGGATAGTCATGGTTATTAATAAGGTATAATCCTTGCTTAATGGAACGTCCATGAGATGTGGTGCGGATTTTATTGTACTAAGGCAATTTTAGACTAAAATATTAAAAGGGAAATTCCTGCTTATTATCCATGGGGCAGATCATTAATGTATGATTATACATAGCATGAAATATATACAAATGTATAAGAGTTACATAGCGGTTTGATGTGGAATTTAGTATAAATTTGTGGGGGGGGGTAGGGGGGGGGTCGAGGAACCCCTATTTTATATTTTTTATAATACTCAAATTTGGTTGTTTCGTTATTTAGGAAATGGGGTTGTTTCAGAGAGTAGTTTAAGTTTTAAAATTCTGGTTTTGGGGACCGGAGATGAGTAGTATTCCTCTTTGATGCTCTAAGGGTGGTGGTCCGTCTTTGGTTTACAAGAACAATGCTTTGTTGTTTAAGCTATTAGAGCATGTGTTTTTTATGATTTTATTTTCTGCCCACCCTAGGATGGGGTTTGAGATGAAGAATGTGAAGTAGATAATGGATGCTACTTGGCTGATAGCGATGAATGGGGGTTCTACTGGTTTTGTTGCTGCTCAGGTGATTAGTATAAATGTGGATGTGAATGTTCAGAATATTAGTTGTATTAGTGGTCGGAATGCTATAGATCGTAGTTTGGATGTGTGGATAAATGGGACTGTGAATAGGATTATAATTGATATTGCTAGGGCTAATGCGCCTCCGAGTTTGTTTGGGATTGACCGTAGGATGCCGTAGGCGAATAGGAAATATCACTCTGGTTTGATGTGCTGTGGGGTAACTAAGGGGTTTGCTTTGGAGAAGTTTTCTGGGTCGTTAAAAATGTCTGGGAAGAATGAGATTGTTACTAGTAGTAGGGTGAGGGTTGTTGCTAGTATAAATAGGTCTTTTATGGTGTGGTAGGGGTGGAATGGGATTTTATCAATATCTGAGTTTGTCCCTAATGGGTTGCTTGACCCCTCTTCATGAAGTAGTAGTACATGTAGTGATGATAAAGAGATAATCCCGAATGGTAGGATGAAGTGTAATGCGAAGAATCGGGTTAGTGTTGGGTCGTTGATTGCGAACCCCCCCCACAACCAGGTTGTTATGGTGTTTCCTAGGTAGGGGATTGCAGTAAGAAGGTTTGTGATTACTGTTGCGGCTCAGAATGATATTTGTCCTCATGGTAAAACATAACCAAAGAATGCGGTTGCTATTAGTATGATTAGTAATGTGGTTCCTGACAACCAGGTTTCTTTGTTGAGGTAGGATCCATAGTAAAGTCCACGTGCGATGTGGATGTAGATGCAGATGAAGAATATTGAGGCTCCTATGGCGTGGAGGTTTTGTACTATTCACCCGTATGGTACGTCTCGTATGATATGTACGATGGATGAGAAGGCTAGGTTAATGTTTGCTGTGTAATGTACTGCTAAGAAGAATCCTGTTAGTACTTGAATTATGGAGCATGTTAGTAGTATTGATCCAAAGTTTCACCATGTTGAGATATTGGTTGCTACTGGTAATAGGCCGAATAATATTAGGATTTTTTGGTGGGGCATGTTTTTATAGTTGATGTTACAACGGTGGTTTTTCAGACCTCAGGTCTCGATAATTCGAGTAAAAATTATGTTTGTTATAGATTATTTTTTTTGTTTACTTATAATGTTTATGGTTGTTGGGGTTATGGTTTTGAGTATAACCCTGATTTCTTATCATGGGGTTATTTCTTTGATAGGGTTTGTGTTTCTTTGTTGTGTCTTTATGTCAATTATTGGTCGGACTTTTGTTGCCCTGGTTATGTATATTGTGTATTTAGGTGGGTTGATTGTTGTATTTAGTTATTGTATCAGTGTTGAGAAGGATCGGGGTGTTCAATCACCCGCTTCTAATTTTTTTATATATTTTTTTGTTTGTGCTGGGGTTGTTGTTTATTTGTGGATTGTTTCGTTTTTGGGTGTTGGAGGTTGATTGGTTGAGGTTAATCAGGACTGTTTTGTTTGTATTGGTGTCAATGGTTTTGGGGTTCTTTATTCTAGTGGTGGTTTTGGTTTGATTGTTTGTTCTTGAATTTTGTTTATTACTTTGTTTTCAATTTTGGTGATTTTGAGTTGGTATCGTCGTGGAGGCTTGCGATCTTTTAGGTTACTGTTAGTAGTGTGGCTAATAGTGTTGTTATTGTGAATACTGTTAGGTAGTTTTTGATTTGGTTTTTTTGTTGTGTTGTGATGTGGATTAGTGGTGTGATTGAGTTTGTGAGTCCTTTTGGCCCCCAGTTTTCTAGTGTTCATAGGTCAATTAATTCTGTTGAGATTTGTTGACCTATTTTTAATGTGTTTATTGGTATTGTTCGGTGTATGGTGTTGAAGAATGCGAGTTGGTTGAAGAATAGGTTGATTTTTTTTGGTTTTTGTGGTGGCTGGTGGGGGTGTATAAATATTAAATCTGCTGATACTATAATACCCATTATAGTGATCAGTAGTGCACCTATTTTAATGGTTTTTGGTATTGTGATGATGGTGGTTGTTTGTAGTGTTGAGAGTTTAGTTATAGTTCCTACTAAGATTGACCCAATTGTGAGTCGTATGATTGGTTTGATAGGCATTTTTGTTTCTTGATGTGTTTTTTGTTTGCTTCGTGGGAAGTCGGTTAGTGTCCAGTAGATGATTCGTATGCTGTATATAGCTGATAATATGGTTGCGATTAGTGTCATAGATAGGGCTCACGAGTTGATATGTGAATTGATGAGCGTTTCGATGATCGTGTCTTTTGAGTAAAATCCAGATAGGAATGGTATACCCATTAGTGTAAAGTTTGCAATGGTTATGGTTGATGTGGTTGCCGGTATTGTTTTGCTTAGTCCTCCTATTTTTCGGATGTCTTGTTCATTGTCTAGGTTGTGGATGAATGATCCCGAGCATAGGAATAATAGTGCTTTGAAAAATGAGTGTGTTGATATATGCAGGAATGCTAGTATAGGTTGGTTTAGTCCAATTATTGTTATTATTAATCCTAGCTGGCTTGTTGTTGATAGGGCGATGATTTTTTTGATATCATGTTGTGTTATTGCTGAGGCTGCTGCGAATATTGTTGTGAGTGAGCCGATGATTAGGCATGCTGTGAGTGCAGTTTTGTTGTTTTGTATTATAGGATGAAGGCGGATTAGAAGGAATACCCCGGCTACTACTATGGTGCTTGAGTGTAGTAGTGCTGATACTGGTGTTGGGCCTTCTATGGCTGCTGGTAGTCATGGGTGTAGTCCAAATTGGGCTGACTTTCCTATTGCGGCTGCGATGAGTCCAATGATTGGGATTATGTTGATTGTTTCGTGCTGTACGAATATTTCTTGTATGTTTATTGATGCTGATCCGATTATCCATGCTGTTGTTATAATGAGGCCAATATCTCCGATTCGGTTGTAGATGATAGCTTGTAGGGCGGCTGCGTTTGCGTCTGATCGGGAGTATCACCACCCAATTAGCAGGAATGATATAATGCCAACACCTTCTCATCCCACAAACAGTTGTAGCATGTTGTTTGCTGTAATGATAATGATCATAGCGATTAGGAATGTTATTAGGTGTTTGATGAATTTGTTTAGGTGTGGGTCTGTTGATATATATCACATTGAGAATTCTACAATTGATCATGTTACGAATAAGGCGATTGGGATGAATGTGAGTGATGGGTAGTCTAGTATAATGGTTATGTTGATGTTTATGGTTGTTGTGTTGATAATGGTTGGAGAAGATATTATGATTTCGTTTTCGTTGTTAAGTAGTGTAGATAGGGGGATAAGGCTAATTATGAATGCTGTTGTTAAAGAGTTTTTTGTGTCTTTTAGGTTATAATTGTGTTTTAGTATTATTTTTGTGGTTGTTATGATTAGGATGATAAATGTGGTTATTATTAATGTTGGTGTTGTATTCATTTCTACCACTTGGATTTGCACCAAGGGTTTTGGCTCCTAAGACCAGTGGATATCTATTTTCCTTTGGTAGAAGAGAAAGCTGTCCTGTTAAGGACAGATAAAAGAGTTAGCAGGTCTTATTTCATTCTCGGTGCTTGAGAATTGGTGTTCTATTTTTAAGGTCACAGCTTAATATTTTTTCTAAATTACAAGCACCCTTAGGATTAATTCTGGCTTTATAGAGATTAGTACGAGCGGGGTGATATGTATGGTTATTAGTAGGTGTTCTCGGGTGTGTGTGGGGTTAGTGTTTAGGTTTGATGATGTTTTGCCTGTTTGTGTTGATAGGAATATGTGTAGTGAGTATGTTGCCGTGATTAGTATTGATACACCTAACATGATAATTGTTGTTGGACATCAGTTGAATAGTGATGATACGATTAGTAGTTCACCTGTAAAGTTTATGCTAGGTGGGATGGCAATATTTATTAGGTTGGCTAGTAGTCATCATGTGGTTATTATTGGTAGAATGTTGTGGAATCCTCGTGTTAGTATAAGGATTCGTGTGTGTGTGCGTTCATATGTGATGTTTGCTAGGCAGAATAGTATTGATGATGTGAATCCGTGTGCAATTATTAGTGCCATTGCCCCTGCTACGGCTCAGTGAGTTTGGATTATAATTGCTGCGATTACTAAACCCATATGGCTGATTGATGAGTATGCGATTAGGGATTTTAGGTCTGTTTGTTGTAAGCATGTTAGGTTGGCAAGGATTGCTCCTCATAATGACAGAATTATGAAAGGTATAAATATGTCTGTTTTTGTTGTGGGTAGAATCTGTATTATTCGGATTATACCGTAACCTCCAAGTTTAAGGAGAATTGCTGCTAGTACTATAGATCCGGCGATTGGGGCTTCTACGTGGGCTTTTGGTAATCATAGGTGTAGGCCATAGATTGGTATTTTTGCTAGGAAGGCGGTTAAGCAGGCTAATCATAGCAGTAGACTTGTTCATTGGTTTGTTGGTTGTGTGTTTATGAAGAATAATGTTGGGGTGTTTGATGTGTTGTTTAGGAAAAGGGTTGCTATTAATAGGGGTATTGAGGTTGTTATTGTGTATATAATGAAGTATGTTCCCGCGGTTAGTCGCTCTGCTTGTTGACCTCATCGCGTAATTAGGATGAGTGTTGGAATTAAGGTGGCCTCAAATATAACGTATATTAGGGTTAGACTGGACGCCAGGAATGTAAGAGAGATTGTGGTTTGTAGTAATATAATAGTTATTAGGAAAGCTCGCTGTCGTTGTAGAGGTTCTGAAGTAAGTATGTGTTGACTAGCAATAATTATGAGTGGTAGGAGTCAGTAGGAGAGTGTTAGTAAGGGAGCTGAAATTGAGTCTAGGTTAAAATACATGTTAGATATGGGCTTTAGGAATAAGTCTTGTTTTAATAATGTTAAGCTTATCGTGGCCAAGATGAATGTATATGAGATCATTGTTTGGTATAGTGTTTTTGGTTTTAGTAAGAGGGCTATTGGTACGAGGGTTATTGTGGCAATTAAAATTTTTAACATTATAAAAGGTTAAGATTTTTTAGGAAGTCGTTTCCATGTATTCGAGTAGTGGTTACGACTAGGCTTAGTCCGATTGATGTTCCGCAGACTGAGATTGTTAGTAGGATGATCGGTATGGGGGTTTGGGTTGTTGCTAGTGTAGTTGTTGTAAATATTGTTAATATTATGAATAGTGTTAATATTATTGCTTCAATACATATAAGGGTTAGTATGAGGTGTTTGTATTGTGTTGCTAGTCCCAGTATTATTGTTAGGAATATGAGCGAAAGGGTGGTTTTGATTAGTTCCATTTCGGGAGCTTAAGTTATGTAAGGTCTTCTGGTTCGAAATCAGATATCTGAAGTAGAATACTCCCGTATTCTGCTCACTCTAGTCCACCCTGATGTCACTCGTAGACCAAGCCCAGTGTTAGTAATGTTAGGAGGGCTGTTGTTAGGATGATGGTGGTGGTTGGTGAGTTGGTGTTCATGCTTCATGGGATTGGTAGTAGTAGAACAATTTCAAGATCGAATAAGATAAATAAGATTGCTACTAAGAAGAATTGGATGGAGATTGGGGTACGTGCGTCTCCTGATGGGTCGAAGCCACACTCGTATGGTGAAAGTTTGTTGATGTCCGGTTTGATTACCATGTATAGGTTGATGGTGTATAGTAGTATTGTAAGCAATAGTGATATAATTGATAGTGTTATGAGGCTTATTATTTCTTCCCTGGCGGATCTTGATGCTTGGAAGGCATCAGTACTAATAATATACTAAAGAAATATGATCCCCATCAGTATACAGATACGAATAGGAATAACCACACGACGTCTACGAAGTGTCAATATCAAATTGCGGCTTCGTACCCAAAGTGGTGGGTGGTTGTAAAGTGGAAGTTGATTAATCGACCTAGACAGATGATTAGGAATGTTGTTCCAATTATTACGTGTAATCCGTGAAATCCCGTGGCCACGAAGAATAGTGACCCATATACGCTGTCTGAAATTGTGAACGGCGTCTCTATGTATTCTGACAGTTGTAGGGCTGTGAAGTACACCCCTAGTGCGATTGTGATAATCAGGGCGTATGTTGACTCTTTCTTGTTGCCTTTTATTAAGGCGTGGTGTGACCATGTTACTGTTGCCCCGGATGCTAATAGTACTGCTGTGTTTAGCAGGGGGACTTCGAATGGGTTGAGTGGGGCGACACCTGCTGGTGGTCACTCTGCCCCCAGTTCTGGGGCTGGTACTAGGCTTACGTGGTACAGGGTTCAGAAAAACCCTAAGAAAAAGAACACTTCTGATACAATGAACAGCATTATTCCGTATCGCATGTTTTTTTGTACACCTTTTGTGTGGTGTCCCTGATATGTTCCTTCTCGTACCACATCCCGTCATCACTGGATAAGGGTTGTAATTAATACTAGAAATCCAAGTTTTAATACTGTTGCGGAGTGTGTGTGGAATCATAGGGCTAGTCCTGAGGCTAGAAGCAACGAGCCCATGGCCCCTGTCAGGGGCCATGGGCTAGGGTCAACCAGGTGGTATTGATGGAGTTGGTGGGTCATTATGTGTTTTCTTGAAGGTATAGTGTTACTAGAAGCACAAAAACATAGGCTTGAATGCAGGCTACTGCTACTTCTAGTAATGTTAGTAGGATTAGTAAGGCTGTTATTATGATTGATATGGTGTTAATAGTGTTAATAAAGCTGAGGGCAGCTGAGCTGATTATGGTTATTAGGAGGTGTCCCGCAGTGATATTGGCGGTCAATCGCACCCCTAGTGCGATTGGTCGTATTAATAGGCTGACTGTTTCAATTATAATTATAAATGGGATTAGTGGGGTGGGTGACCCTTCGGGTAGTATGTGGGCTAGTGTTGATGATGGTTTTAGGGTTATACCTGTGATTAGCGTAGCTAATCATAGTGGGATTGCTATTGCTATGTTTATCGATAGTTGAGATGTTGTGGTGAAAGTGTATGGTAGTAATCCAAGTAGGTTTGAAAGTATAATAAATATAATGGCTCCTGCTAGGAATCGTGACCACTTTTGTCCTTTTGGGGAGAGCTGGTGGACTATGTTGTATAGTATTGTCTTTAGGAACCACTTAATAATTATGGTTATCCGATTTCCCAGTAGTGAATGGTTTGAGTGGATTATGATGATGGGTATAAGCATTGAGCCTATGGTGACTGGGATGAATAATACTTCTGGGCTTGCAAATTGTTCGAATATGTTTATGTTCATGGTAGAGTTGGTATGTGTTCTGTGTTGTTTATTAACATGTTGTTTTTTTCCGGTACATTGTTTATTGTTATTTTTTGAATTTTTCATGTTATAATTATTAGTGATATTCATGTCCATGTGTACACTATTATAATAAACACAATATCTAGTTGTGGCATCCACCAAGGAGATTTTTATGTCTCGTCTTTAACTTAAAAGGCTAATGCTGTACAAGCTTCTTGGTGTTGTATTACTTTTCGCATGTAAGTCAATGTTCAAAGTGTTTTAGTGGTACAGCTTCTACTACGATTGGTATGAAGCTGTGGTTGGCCCCACAGATTTCTGAGCACTGCCCAAAGAACACACCTGTTCGGGAGGTGGCCAGAGGAAGCTGGTTTAGTCGTCCTGGTACAGCGTCTACTTTCACCCCTAGTGATGGTACTGTTCATGAGTGTAATACGTCTTCTGCTGTCACAACAACCCGGGCCTGCAGGTTGGCTGGCATGATTATTCGATTATCTACTTCTAGTAGTCGTGGTGATCCGTTTGGCAGGTCTTGTGTTTGGATTATGTATGAGTCGAATGAGATGTTAATTCCGTCTGTATACTCATAATTTCAGTATCACTGGTGTCCTGTTGCTTTAATAGTTACGTACGGGTCGAATACTTCTTCTATAAGGTACAACGATCGTACTGATGGCAGGGCGGTTAGGATTAAGATCATAATCGGGGCTGCAGTTCAGGCTGCTTCTAATTGTTCTACTTCTTCTGTTGGGTCATTGTGGGTTAGTTTGGCTGTTACTGCGGTCATTGAGAAGGTTATGATAACTAATGTTATAAGAAATGTTAACATTAGTACATGGTCGTGCAGAAAGATTACTTCTTCTATCGTAGGGCCTGTAGCTTCTTGGAGTGATAGTTGGGTTGCGTATGGCACTGGGGGCCACAGAGTGCTGTTATTTGACCACGACAAGGTCATGTAATAATATTTACTAGGCCCCCGAGGAAAAAGCATTGTTATGCGGTTGACTTGAAATCAACACATGGTGGTTAAAATCTGCCTTTTCTCGGGTCACGGCCACTCCATGTATGAGATATATTCTCGGATTGGGGCGTATGTATTATTTAGTATAAATGTTGGTTCTGTGTGGGTGTGGTGTGGTGGTGGTGTCCCATAGAATCACTCTACGTGGGTCTTTTTTCCCAATGGGATTTGTACATTTCGTTTTTGTGTCATTGCTTCTCATACAATATATAGTGATATAAATACTGCCACTAGTGAGATGGTTGATCCGACAGATGAGATTGTGTTTCATAATGTGAAGGCGTCTGGGAAGTCTGAGTATCGACGCGGTATTCCTGATAGTCCAAGGAAGTGTTGTGGGAAGAATGTTATATTTACTCCGATGAATATCACTCAGAATTGGGTTTTTGTAAGTGTTTGGTTTAGTGAGTATCCTGTGAATAGGGGGAATCAGTGGGTAATTCCTCCCATGATGGCAAATACTGCGCCTATTGACAAGACATAGTGAAAGTGTGCTACTACGTAGTATGTATCGTGTAGTACGATATCTAGTGAGGAGTTGGCTAAGATGATACCAGTTATACCCCCAACGGTAAATAAGAAGATGAATCCCAGAGCTCAGTAAATTGGGGCGTGTCATTTGATTTGTCCTCCTGTGAGGGTTGCTAGTCATCCGAATACTTTGATTCCGGTTGGAACGGCGATAATTATTGTGGCTGCCGTAAAATATGCTCGGCTGTCAATGTCAAGTCCAACTGTGAATATATGATGTGCTCACACCACAAACCCAAGGAAGGCGATTGACATTATTGCTCAGATTATGCTTGTGTATCCAAATGTATTCTTTTTTCCGGTGTAGAATGTGATAATGCTGGAGATAATTCCGAATCCGGGCAGGATTAAAATATACACTTCTGGGTGTCCGAAAAATCAGAATAGGTGTTGGAATAGGATTGGGTCTCCTCCTCCACATGGGTCAAAGAATGAGGTGTTTAGGTTACGGTCTGTTAGTAGTATTGTGATTGCTGCTGCCAGGACTGGCAGAGCTAGTAGTAATATAATGGCTGTGATTATTACTGATCAGACGAACAATGGGATATTGAATATTGGTATTGAGGCCGGTTTCATGTTAATACACGTCGTGATAAAGTTGATTGCCCCTAAGATTGATGATGCCCCGGCCAGGTGTAGAGAGAAGATTGCTAAATCTACTGATGGTCCCGAATGGACTATGTTGCTTGATAGGGGTGGGTATACAGTTCAACCTGTTCCTGCGCCCGCCTCGACGTATGATGATGAGAGTAGGAGTAGTAGGGCTGGGGGCAGAAGTCAAAAACTTATGTTATTTATACGTGGGAATGCCATATCTGGTGCTCCGATTATCAGAGGGATTAATCAGTTTCCGAATCCACCAATTATGATTGGCATAACTATGAAGAAGATTATGATAAAGGCGTGGGCTGTTACTAGGACGTTGAAGATCTGATCACTTCCGAATAGTGAGCCGGGCTGTGTTAGTTCCATTCGTATAAGGATGCTCAGGCAGGCCCCGATTAGACCTGATCAGGCACCGAATAGTAAATACAGGGTGCCAATGTCTTTGTGGTTTGTTGAAAATAGTCAACGGGTGATATACACAGGTAGTATGGCTGATATAGCGGCAGACTGTAAATTTGTTTATGGGGACAGAGGCACCCCTACTACCAAGCCCCGAGGTGTCATCACATCGGACTGCAAATCCGAAGTCGGCAGCGCTGCCCGGGGCTTCTCCGTTTTTTCTCTGGCAAAACGGAGAAGTAGGCTAATGTCCGTTGGATTGGACGTCTAGTTGTTAACTAGTTTTTTGTGGGATCAAAGCCCGCTAGTCTAGTTTAGAGTCTTAGTTTAGTTAAAATGTCTGTGTTGCAAGCAGAAGATGTGGCTGTCCGCAGGCTCTAGCAGAAGCTAAATGGGGGCTTTTTTGGTGGCTTTGAAGGCTACTAGTTTATATATAACTTAAGCTTCTATAGTGATGGCATTATTGGTAGTGTTGCGGTAGCGATTAATATTATTACTGATGTGACTATTGGTTGTTTTTTGTGTGGCGCTCGTCACTTTATGGTTATTGTGTTGGTGTTAGGTGTTATTGTTATTGATGATACATATGCCAGTCGTAGGTAGATGTAGAGGCTTAGTAGTGATGCTATGGCTATTGTAGTTGCCTCTGTGATTATGTCGAATATGATTATTTTGTTGAGGATAAGTCATTTTGGTATGAACCCCGTTAGTGGGGGGAGCCCGCCTATTGACAGGATTGTGGCTATTAGTGCTGTAGTCATTAGTGGGGATGTGGTTCATATGGTTCCAATATCCTTTATTGTTGTGGATGATGTCGAGTGTAGTAGTATGAATACTGGTGTAGTTGATAGGATGTAGATAGTTATGGTTAGGGTTGAGATAGTAGGTGAAATTGCAATAGTAGATAGGATTCACCCTGTGTGTGCGATTGATGAAAATGCTATTAGTTTTCGTATTTGTGTTTGGTTTAGTCCCCCGAGTCCTCCCATTGTAATGGATATGATTGCTATGATTAGTAGGGCAGTTTGGTTGATTTTGTTTGATAGTGTTAGGAGGATAGATAGTGGTGCTAGTTTTTGTCATGTTAGGATTGTTAGGCTGGTTAGTGTTGTGGTTCCTTGCGTTACTTCTGGCAGTCAGAAGTGGAACGGGGCTGCTGCTATTTTTATTATAAGGGCGAGTGTGATTAGTGTTGTTGATGTGTGGTTTGTTGTAAGTGTTATCTCTCATTGTGAGGTTTCTATAGCATTTATTGTTGCTGCGAACATAAGGGTTATTGATGCTAATGTCTGGGTTAGGAAGTATTTTGTTGCCGCTTCCGTTGATCGCGGGTGGTTAGGTTTTGAGATTATTGGGATTATGGATAATGTGTTGATTTCTAGGCAGGTCCAGGCTATAACTCAATGTGTTGATGCTATAACTATGATGGTGCTAAGTGTGATGCTGGTTGGAATTATTAATCATGATATTGGTTTTATTAGTGAAGGCCGTAGTGGCATTTTCGGGGTATGGGCCCGATAGCTTATTTAGCTGACTTTACTTTTTATAGAAGATAGTATATGTGGTAGTACTGAAAGTTTTGGGCTTTCTGGTCCAAGTTCGAGTCTTGGTTTTCTAGTATTAAGGAGATGATTTGAACATCTGTGTCAAGGTTTTAAGCCTATTGCATGGCCAAGCTTTGCTACCTTAATATAAAAGTTTGGTACTGTTTGGTGGACATAGTAAAAATGTGTGTAATTTGTCTGTAAGTATTTTAATGTTATTGAAGTGATTTTTTAGTGATTTTAATATAAAAGTTTGGTATTGTTTGGTGGACATAGTAAAAATGTGTGTAATTTGTCTGTAAGTATTTTAATGTTATTGAAGTGATTTTTTAGTGATTTTAATATAAAAGTTTGGTACTGTTTGGTGGACATAGTAAAAATGTGTGTAATTTGTCTGTAAGTATTTTAATGTTATTGAAGTGATTTTTTAGTGATTTTAATATAAAAGTTTGGTACTGTTTGGTGGACATAGTAAAAATGTGTGTAATTTGTCTGTAAGTATTTTAATGTTATTGAAGTGATTTTTTAGTGATTTTAATATAAAAGTTTGGTACTGTTTGGTGGACATAGTAAAAATGTGTGTAATTTGTCTGTAAGTATTTTAATGTTATTGAAGTGATTTTTTAGTGACTTTAATATAAAAGTTTGGTACTGTTTGGTGGACATAGTAAAAATGTGTGTAATTTGTCTGTAAGTATTTTAATGTTATTGAAGTGATTTTTTAGTGACTTTAATATAAAAGTTTGGTACTGTTTGGTGGACATAGTAAAAATGTGTGTAATTTGTCTGTAAGTATTTTAATGTTATTGAAGTGATTTTTTAGTGATTTTAATATAAAAGTTTGGTACTGTTTGGTGGACATAGTAAAAATGTGTGTAATTTGTCTGTAAGTATTTTAATGTTATTGAAGTGATTTTTTAGTGATTTTAATATAAAAGTTTGGTACTGTTTGGTGGACATAGTAAAAATGTGTGTAATTTGTCTGTAAGTATTTTAATGTTATTGAAGTGATTTTTTAGTGATTTTAATATAAAAGTTTGGTATTGTTTGGTGGACATAGTAAAAATGTGTGTAATTTGTCTGTAAGTATTTTAATGTTGTTGAAGGACTTCTTATGCATTTTGCGAGCCCCGATCATGGGGATTCGTTAAAAGTTTTGTACTATTGGGACGGGCTGAGGAATTATGAAATATGTCTAACAAGCATTAAGAGTATATCCGTACGGAGGAATATGAGGGACCAAGCAGGTGCTCAACCTTGACTAGATTGCCTACCCCCCTTCCCCAGGTAAGCATATATGGTTGTCAGGTGAAAGGTACAGAAAATAAGAGCTACCAGTGGTTGACTAGCAAAGTGATCAGATCAAGGGACGAAAGTACTTAAATAAAGGGTGCGACCAAAGGTCTTGGAAAGAGCAAGTAGGGAGGGATGGTTCCGGGCCGTTGAAATGGACTTGAAGGTGTAACCAGTGGTCTTGGAAAGTACAGTAGGGAGGGGTTACATTATATGGACGTGAAAAGCAGGACTGTTAGCATGTATGAAAGGATAGAGGATTTCACGGGAAGGGCAGAATTAAGGGACACAATTAGGAACAGGATAGTCATGGTTATTAATAAGGTATAATCCTTGCTTAATGGAACGTCCATGAGATGTGGTGCGGATTTTATTGTACTAAGGCAATTTTAGACTAAAATATTAAAAGGGAAATTCCTGCTTATTATCCATGGGGCAGATCATTAATGTATGATTATACATAGCATGAAATATATACAAATGTATAAGAGTTACATAGCGGTTTGATGTGGAATTTAGTATAAATTTGTGGGGGGGGGTAGGGGGGGGGTCGAGGAAGCCGTATTTTATATTTTTTATAATACTCAAATTTGGTTGTTTCGTTATTTAGGAAATGGGGTTGTTTGTTTTACCCGTTGCTACGCTATCAAGGTAGTCCCTGGTCTCGGGCACATTTCCATTGTGGTGGGGTGCCGTTGAATGATGAGGTCGTTGAGATGTTTAGTAGACATATTGCTATTGTAAGTGGTAGGTATTGTTTTCATAGAAGGTGTATTAGTTGGTCGTATCGGAAGCGAGGGTATGATGCTCGTACTCAAAGGAATATGATTGTTAGAAGTATTGTTTTCGTTATTAAGTTTATGGTGAATAGTGCTGGTGGGTTTGTGGTTCCCGGATTTAAGAATATTGTTGCTGATAGGGTGTTTATTAGGAGGATGTTGGTGTATTCTGCTAGGAATAGTAGGGCGAATGGCCCTGCAGAAAATTCTACGTTGAACCCTGAGACTAGCTCTGATTCTCCCTCTGTTAGGTCGAATGGGGACCGGTTAGTTTCTGCTAGTGTAGATGTGAATCATATTATAGCTAATGGTCATGATGGTATTAGTAACCATATAGGTTCTTGTGTTACTGTGAATGTTTTTATTGAGTAGCCACCTGTTATGGTGGCTATTGATATAATGATCAATCCAAGGGTGACCTCGTATGAGATGATTTGTGCCACTGCTCGTATTGCTCCTATTAATGGGTATTTTGAGTTTGATGATCATCCGGATCATAAGACAGTGTATGTGAACATGCTTGACATGGCTATGATGAATAGAAGTCCTAGGTTTATGTTAGTTAGTTGTGATGGCATGGGTAATGGGGCTCATGTGATTAGTGCTAATGTAAGTGCTATGATTGGTGAAATGGTGAATAGGATTGGTGATGATATGGTTGGTTTGGTTGGTTCTTTTATAATTAGTTTGATTCCGTCTGCAATTGGTTGTAGGAGTCCAACTGGTCCAACAATGTTTGGTCCTTTTCGTAGTTGCATGTATCCTAGGATTTTGCGTTCTAGCAGGGTCAGGAATGCTACGGCGATTAGGACAGGGATTATGTATAGTAGTGGGTGGATGATTAGTATTGCTGGGCTTGTTATTATTAAGGTTTAATTGTGTTTTGTTCTGCGGTCCTTAATTGGCCTTTTCTTGGCCCGGGTTATCAGTGGTTTCAACATTGATTTTTTTTATATTTTATTTGTTAAAGCGTGCTTTTGGTATTGGCTTTGCCATATCGGTCCTTTCGTACTAGGTATGGCCTGGTTATAGATAGAAACTGACCTGGATTGCTCCGGTCTGAACTCAGATCACGTAGGACTGTTAATCGTTGAACAAACGAACCATTAATAGCGGCTACACCATTTGGGTGTCCTGATCCAACATCGAGGTCGTAAACCTTCTTTTTGATATGGGCTCTTGAAGAAGATAGCGCTGTTATCCCTGGAGTAACTTGGTTCAATGATCAGTTATACTGGGTCGTTGGTTGGCTTGTTGGCCTAGGGTTATGAGGTATAGCTCATTTTGTTTGGAAGTTTGGTTTTGTTCCAAGGTCGCCCCAACCGAAAGTAGTTATTAATTGGTTTAATAGTTTAGTTTAAGCTTCACAGGGTCTTCTGGTCTTATATAGTTATTCTAGCTTTTGTACTAGGAGATCAGTTTAATTGATTTATTATAAGAGACAGTTTGGCTCTCATGTGGCCTTTCATACCAGTCTACAATTAATAGACAAATGATTACGCTACCTTTGCACGGTTAGGGTACCGCGGCCGTTAAAGATGTACTCACTGGGCAGGCATTGCCTTTAATACTTGTTTGGCTAAAGGTTATGTTTTTGGTAAACAGTTGGAGCCATTGGTTGCCGAGTTCCTTTTATAATTTTTTATCTTTCTTTTTAGCACTCCTGTGTCGGGTTTACAGTTTTTTAATAAGTTGTGAATTGGGTTGTTTTATTCCTCTTATGGTCTGTTAATTGCTAGTAGATTTTCTGTTTCTAGCGGTTCTTGTGCTTAGAGAAGTTTTTCTTATTATTAGTTTTAGCATTGTTTCACCTATGTTTATAGGTTAACCCTTAGTTAGTTTTGGAGTACTTGGTTGGTTCTGTTATTTTTTTGGTAATTCTTGAACGATATTTTTATAGGTGGCTGCTTTAAGGCCTACTGTGTCTTGTTTGTTATTTGCTCTCAAATTCAGGTTGTATCCTGTTTCAATAGAGCTGTACCCCTATTGAATTTCTTTAGATTACTATTGTTTGTAATTTGGTCTAAAGTAGAACTTACATTCATTTTTGGGTAACCAGCTATCTCCAAGTTCGATAGGCGTTTCACTTCTACTTCTAAGTCTTCCCACTCTTTTGCTACAGAGAAGGGTTGGCCCTTTAGGCTGCTTTGAGGTAGCTCACTTGGTTTCGGGGGGGTAGGCTGGCGGTGTCTTCTTGTCTGGTGTTCTTGCTAAACCATGATGCAAAAGGTACAAGGTTTGATCTTTGCTGTTTCTTGCTTAATTGTTTATTTTTCCCTTGCGGTACTAGGGTTGATGTGCCGGTATCATTGTTCGATCGCATCTACTAAATTAATCAAATGTTTTGTTTGTCTGTCTTTTATGGATTTTTGTGTTTTGGTTGGACTTTCTTTTTGGCTCAAAAAGATTATTGTGTAATGTCGTTCGATTGTAGGTCGAATGCTTTGTGTAAGCTACTTTTTGTTTCTAAGCACACTTTCCAGTACGCTTACCATGTTACGACTTGCCCTGTTTTTTATTTATGTTGTGTGGTTATGTATATTTTTTTTGTTGTGACAGGGATGACGGGCGGTGTGTACGCACTTCATTTCTTTGTTTTCAGTTGAGTATTATGTCCTCATCTTACTACTAAATCCTCCTTCATAAGGCTTGGTTTTCACGGCTTTTTCCGTTTTATCTGGTTTAGATAATGTAGCCCATCTTTGTCCGCCCCATAAGCTACACCTCGACCTGTCGTGTTAGTGTGGGACTGTTGTGCTCACTTGGTTTCTTTCACAAGGTGGGCTGGCGACGGCGGTATATAGGCTGAGTGGCTAGTGGCGGTTGGGTTGATCGTGGGTTATCGGTTATTAGACAGGCTCCTCTAGGTTGGGTGAAGTACCGTCAAGTCTTTTAAATTTTAAGTTTTCACTCGTAGTGGTTTGGCGAGCAACTTGTGTTGTTTTGTTGCCTTGTTACTTTTAGGCATAGTAGGGTATCTAATCCTAGTTTGTTTCCTAATTTTCACGAGTTGAGTTATAATTAAGGATTTGTTCTTATTTTAGCTTGTGGCGTTTTACGGCTTGGTTTTGTTTCGTCCTTAATGTCTTTATATTTATCTAGTCGTGTTTTACGCCGTTTTTATTATCTTGAGCCCATCGTGTAACCGCGGTCGCTGGCACGAGGTTTACCGGCTCTGTTGACTCTTGCTGGGTCGAGTTTACACTTATGGCCCAATGTTAACTACTGCTGCTTGCCCGTGGGGGTGTGGCTTTTGCTTGGCGTCGTTGGTAATTTGTTTTGGCCTGATGCCTGCTCCGTGTTTGGTGTGGTGGGCTATTTCACTGTTTCGTTGAGTCTTGCATGTATAATCAGAGTTACAGATAATATGAGGTTTAGGACAAGACTTGTGTTATTTGGGTTTATTACCTTCTCAGCATTTTCAGTGCTGTGCTTTGTGTTGTAAGCTACAATAAC